AGTAAAGTGCCCGAAATTCAAGGATTATCTTGATAGGATAAATTATGTAGTTAGCTACCTTTACTATGCTTAATAGAATTAAACTATCTCCTGAGATACCAAAAATCTCTGTTCATCATAAACTAAAGCATAAAAAGATAAGCTAATTAAGCTATTAGGTTCATACCCTGACCATGAAAGTTTTAACCTTTCTCTTTTTAATAGTAAAATTATACAAAATTATATTTTTTAACTCAATAATTCTAGGAACTATCATTGCCATTTCCTCATTTTCTTGACTTGGAATATGAATAGGCCTAGAAATTAATTTACTGTCAATTATCCCACTGATAAACTCATCTAAAAATATACTTTCTTCAGAAGCTTCAATAAAATACTTTATTACCCAAACCATGGCATCCCTAGTACTAATGCTATCAATCACCTTAATAATGATTGTCAATGAATTTATTACCCCCATAATAAATATCCCATTAACAACATTGTTAAACTCGGCATTATTGACTAAGCTAGGAGCAGCACCGTTTCACTTCTGATTCCCTGAAGTTATAGAAGGATTAAATTGATTTAATTGTTCAATCCTATTAACTTGACAAAAAATTGCCCCTATAGCTCTTATTATGAATAATCACCTCATAATTAATTTTATTGTTATTATTATTTTAATTTCATTGATAGTAAGAACCATTATAAGAATAAATCAAATAAGATTACGAAAAATCATAGCGTTTTCTTCTATTAATCACATCGCCTGAATGATATCAGCTATAATTTCATCTTTCTCAATTTGGCTAATCTACCTAACAATTTACATTTTCATTACACTCAACATTACTTACGCTTTAAATTACAGAAAAATCAATTTAATCAGTCAAATTCCTAGGGTTCTTAATTCACACAAAATGATAAAATTTTCACTGATAGCCAATTTCATATCTCTTGGTGGATTACCACCTTTCCTTGGGTTTATACCTAAATGGCTTACCATTAATTGAATAATCATTCACAATTTCACTTTACTAGCCCTAATTCTAATCATTGCTACACTCATTATGTTGTTTGTCTATATTCGAATTATAACCTCAGCACTTTTAATTAGACATAACGAAACCAAGAAAATTAACTTGAAAATAAATAAGTTCTTGGCCTTATCATTCAATTTCCTTGCTATTGTTAGCCTAGCTAGTTGTACTCTTATCTTTTCCCTATTGTAAGGATTTAAGTTAAGATACAAACTAACAGCCTTCAAAGCTGTCAATGGAGAAAGGCTCTAAGCCTTAGGCTCGAAAAATTACTTACCTTTAAACTTGCAATTTAAAATCATTGATTTTGACTATCAAGCCAGAATAGTAGAAGAATCTAATTCGTACATAAATTTACAATTTATTGCCTATACCTCAGCCATTCTACTGAACAAGTGACTATTTTCAACAAACCATAAGGATATTGGTACCTTGTACCTAATTTTCGGTGCTTGAGCTGGTATAGTAGGAACATCCTTAAGCCTTTTAATTCGATCAGAACTAGGAAACCCTGGATCTCTTATTGGAGATGACCAAATCTATAACGTTATCGTTACAGCTCATGCTTTCATTATAATTTTCTTTATAGTTATGCCTATTATAATTGGGGGCTTTGGAAACTGATTAGTCCCACTTATATTAGGAGCCCCTGATATAGCTTTCCCTCGTATAAATAACATAAGATTTTGACTTTTACCCCCTTCTCTTACGCTTTTAATTATAAGAAGTGTAGTAGAAAACGGTGCTGGTACTGGATGGACAGTGTACCCCCCACTTTCATCTAATATTGCACACGGAGGATCTTCTGTGGATTTAGCTATCTTTAGACTGCACCTAGCCGGAATCTCATCTATTTTAGGAGCAGCTAATTTCATTACTACAGTAATTAATATACGACCTGCAGGGATAACATTTGACCGAATACCCCTATTTGTCTGAGCAGTTGTAATTACTGCCCTTTTACTATTATTGTCCCTCCCTGTCCTAGCCGGTGCTATTACTATGCTTTTAACTGACCGAAACCTCAATACTTCATTTTTTGACCCAGCTGGTGGAGGAGACCCAATCTTGTACCAACATCTATTCTGATTCTTTGGGCACCCGGAAGTATACATTTTGATTTTACCTGGGTTTGGTATAATTTCTCATATTATCAGGCAAGAAAGAGGCAAAAAGGAGGCATTTGGAAGACTAGGAATAATCTATGCTATAATAGCAATCGGATTACTAGGATTTGTTGTATGAGCCCACCACATATTTACTGTAGGAATAGACGTTGATACCCGAGCTTACTTTACTTCCGCTACTATAATCATTGCTGTTCCTACAGGTATCAAAATTTTTAGATGACTTGCCACTCTTCATGGTACTCAAATTAACTATTCCCCTTCCTTATTGTGAGCCCTGGGATTTGTATTCTTATTTACAGTAGGAGGTTTGACAGGCGTAGTGCTAGCAAATTCCTCTATTGATATTATGCTTCATGACACCTACTATGTTGTAGCCCATTTTCACTATGTTTTATCCATAGGAGCCGTATTTGCTATTATAGGAGGTTTTGTACAATGATTCCCATTATTCACTGGTTTAACTTTAAATGAAAACATATGTAAAATTCAATTCCTTATCATATTCATTGGAGTAAACCTAACATTCTTCCCTCAGCATTTCTTAGGGTTAAGAGGTATACCTCGTCGTTACTCTGACTATCCTGATGCTTACACCATATGAAACATTGTATCATCTGTTGGGTCAATTATCTCCTTAATTGGTGTACTTTTCCTTATCTTTATCATATGAGAGGCTTTCTCTATAAAACGAAAAAGGCTACTCCCCTTAAATATAACCACTTCAATTGAATGATTCCAGTCTTTACCCCCAGCCGAGCACAGTTATTCAGAACTCCCAATGCTAACTTCTAGCTTCTATTATGGCAGAATAGTGCAGTGGACTTAAACCCCAAATATAAAGGTTGGCCTTTTTATAGAAATAGCTACCTGGAAAACCTTACTTCTTCAGGATGGATCCTCACCATTAATAGAACAGCTATCATTCTTTCATGACCACACCCTTTTAGTGCTAGTAATTATTACAATTCTTGTAGGTCAACTAATAACTAGGCTTTTCTTTAATAAATATATCCACCGTTATCTACTAGAAGGCCAATTGATTGAAATCATTTGGACTATCCTCCCTGCAATCACCTTAATTTTCATTGCGTTACCTTCATTACGATTAATCTACATTCTGGATGACACCAACAACCCACTTTTGACAGTAAAAACCATTGGGCATCAATGATACTGGTCATATGAATATTCTGATTTCAAAAGCCTAGAATTTGACTCCTACATAGTCCCTATCAATGAAATAAAACCTTGAAATTTTCGTTTACTGGACGTAGATAACCGAATAATTGTACCTTTCAAAACCCAAACCCGTATATTGGTTTCTGCTGCTGATGTAATTCATTCATGGACAATCCCTGCACTAGGAGTTAAAATTGATGCTACCCCAGGTCGTTTAAATCAAGCTAATTTCCTGTCTAATCGGGCAGGATTATTGTACGGGCAATGTTCAGAAATCTGCGGTGCAAATCATAGCTTTATGCCTATTGTTATTGAAAGAGTTACCCCTAACTATTTCATTAAGTGAATCTCTAAGATAATAGAGCTTTCATTAGGTGGCTGAAAGCAAGTATTGGTCTCTTAAACCTTCCTATAGTAAACTAGCGCTTACTTCTAATGAAAAATTTAGTTAATTTATAACATTAGCTTGTCAAGCTGAAGTAAGTATTAAATATTAATTTTTGGTCCCACAAATAGCACCATTGAATTGACTAAGTCTAATAATTTACTTCCTTACAATTTTCATATTAGTAAATGCTGTAAACTTCTATTCATTTTCTTATGAATCCCCTAAGTCTTCAAGACTACAAAAACCTATTATTAAAACAAACTGAAAATGATTATAAATCTATTTTCTTCTTTTGACCCCTCGTCTAATTGAAATACCTCATCTAACTGAATCAGAAGAATTCTCTGTCTTATGACTATCCCCTCTATATATTGACTTATCCCTTCACGACTCAACTTCATTTGAATTAAAATCACTGCTATTTTACACAAAGAATTCAAGACACTTCTAGGGCCTACATCTTCGGGAGCTACACTTATCTTTATTTCATTATTCTCATTTATTTTAATTAATAATTTCATAGGGTTATTCCCATACGTATTTACTAGAACGAGGCACATAGCATTAACTTTAAGATTAGCTTTACCATTATGATTAACATTTATACTATTTGGATGAATCAATAACACAACACATATATTCGCCCATTTGGTTCCTCAAGGAACCCCTCCTGTTCTTATACCATTTATAGTTTGTATCGAAACTATTAGAAACATTATTCGCCCTGGAACATTGGCTATTCGACTTTCCGCCAACATAATTGCTGGGCACCTACTAATAACCCTATTAGGAAACACTGGGCCTGCCTTATCAGTTTTAATAATCAACATTCTAATTATTGTTCAATTGTTGCTTTTACTACTTGAATCGGCTGTTTCAATTATTCAATCATATGTATTTGCTGTGCTTTCAACTTTATACTCTAGAGAAGTAAACTAATGCATAAAAATCATCCCTTTCACCTTGTAGACGTTAGCCCTTGACCAATCCTAGGTTCTTTTAGAGCTTTAATTGTTATATCAGGCATTATCAAATGGTTTCATCTATATACTCCTAATCTTTTATACATCGGATTACTATCAATGATTCTTATTATATACCAATGATGACGGGATATTTCACGAGAAGGGACATTTCAAGGCCTTCACACTATAAAAGTAACAATCGGGCTCCGATGAGGGATAATTCTATTTATTACCTCTGAAGTATTCTTCTTCATTAGGTTTTTCTGAGGATTCTTCCACAATAGTCTTTCTCCATCAATTGAAATTGGTATGATATGACCTCCTAAGGGAATCCAAACATTTAATCCCATTCAAATTCCTTTACTTAATACTCTAATTCTTCTAACCTCAGGATTAACTGTAACTTGGGCCCACCACGGTTTAATAGAAAACAACTATAATCAAGCCCTGCAAGGACTAATTTTAACTGTTATTCTAGGCATTTACTTTTCTATTCTGCAGGGATACGAATACCTGGAATCCTCATTCACAATTTCAGATGCAGCTTATGGGTCTTCCTTCTTTGTAGCAACTGGGTTCCACGGAATCCATGTAATTATTGGTACAACATTCCTACTGGTTTGTCTAATGCGACATTATTATAATCACTTCTCTCAAACCCATCATTTTGGATTTGAAGCAGCAGCCTGGTATTGGCATTTCGTTGATGTAGTATGACTTTTCCTGTATATTTCAATTTACTGATGAGGTAGGTATTTATATAGTATAAATATTATATTTGACTTCCAATCAAAAGATCTAGAAAATTAGTATAAATAATCCTAAATTTATTTATCATTGGAATAATTATTATAATTATTACAAGACTAATATTAATAATCGTCAGCCTAATTTCTAAGAAAACTTATTCAGACCGAGAAAAGATATCACCTTTCGAGTGCGGGTTTGACCCTAAATCATCTGCCCGTCTTCCCTTCAGACTTCATTTCTTTTTAATTGCAGTAATTTTCCTTATTTTCGATGTAGAAATTACCCTTCTTTTCCCACTAGTAATATGTCTAAAGTATAGAAGACTAGGAAACTATTTCATTGTTTTAGTTATTTTCATTGTAATTCTCATTGCAGGCCTACTTCATGAATGAAAACAAGGAGCTTTAGAATGAACCTCTTAGGATAATAGTTAAGTATAACATTTAATTTGCATTTAAAAAGTATTGAAATCTCAATTTATCTTAAATAAGAAGCAATTATTGCATTTAGTTTCGACCTAAAAGTATGGTCATAAGACCCTTATTTATTAATTGAAACCAAAAAGCGGTATACCACTGTTAATGGTAAAATTGAATGATATTTCCAATTAAAGAAATATACAAAAATAAGCTTCTAACTTAAATTATAGCGTTTTACGTTAATGTTTCTATTTATATAGTTTAAACAAAACATTACATTTTCAATGTAAAATTAAATAATTTTTATAAATACTTAAAAACCTTAAGTTTCCTTGATATCTTCAATATCACGCTCTTATATAAGCTATCTAAGTAAACCAAAATAAAAATAAATAAGACAATTATTAGTATAAAAAACAACTTAATATTATTACTTAAAATAAATTGTATAATGACTGAGTTTTTGATTAAATGTTTATAAATATTTTGACTCCCATAAAATTCGACTCAGCCCTGATCCAATGAATTAACGTATAAATTTCCTAATATAACCGGTGTATAATTTACCCCAAAAGTCGACAACACAGGCATATTTCATATGCCCACCAAATAATAAGAAACCCTAATATTTTCTAAAGATAAATTATACGAACTTAGAGAAAACTTAGATACCAAAAATCCAATAAACATTCCAATCCTAACTATAAGTAAAGTTATATACTTCATTATGTTAGGTAAAACAATAACATATAATGAATCAAACATTAGTCAAGACAACACTCTTCCTATGATTACTACTATAAAAATTAATCCTCTTATTCCCTTTAATATTACCTTACCTGAATCACTTAAATAAACTAACGAACCAAAGTTTAAATCTCCTACAAATAAGTAGTACAATAAACGAAACCTATAACTTACTGTTAATCCGATTGAAATATAAAAAATTCTATAAATATAAGTCCCTATATATCCTATAGACATAACCTCAGCAATTAAATCCTTAGAATAAAACCCTGAAAGAAATGGAATCCCACACAAAGATAAATTACAAATATTTATAAATGTACAAGTCAATGGTATGGTTGAACTTAATCTCCCTATAAAACGAATATCCTGGCAATTCGCTATCCTATGAATTACTCTGCCAGCACATATGAATAATAAAGCCTTAAATAAAGCATGTGTAAGTAGGTGAAAAAAAGCCAACTTATACTCCCCTATGGAAAGAATTATCATTATTAGGCCTAGCTGACTTAAAGTTGATAAAGCAATAATTTTTTTCAAGTCAAATTCAAAGTTTGCCCCTAACCCTGATATAAACATAGTCATTCTAGAAATAAATAATAATACCATTATTATTCTGTCATTTAAAGAATAATTAAAACGGATTAACAAATAAACTCCGGCAGTTACCAACGTTGAAGAATGCACTAAAGAGGAAACCGGTGTAGGAGCAGCTATAGCCGCAGGCAACCAAGAAGAAAATGGAATTTGAGCTCTTTTTGTTATAGCAGCTAAAATAACTAAAATTCTAATCAATTTCATATATGAATCTTCCTTCATTTCTTCTAAGAAAAAAATGTAGTTTCATCTCCCATAATTTAACATTCAAGCAATTGATATTAATAAAGCTACATCTCCAATTCGGTTAGTTAAAGCAGTGATTATTCCAGCATTAAATGACTTTACATTCTGATAGTAAATTACTAAACAGTAGGATACAAGGCCAAGGCCGTCTCAGCCTAAAAGAATAGAAATCAAATTAGGGCTAATAATAAGAAGCATCATTGACAAAACAAATATAACTACTAATAAAATAAAACGCTTAATATTCAAATCCCCATATATATATTCATCTCTATATAAAATTACTATAGAAGAAATAAATAATACAAAACTCATAAATAAAGTTGATATCCAATCAATCAAAATTGTTATAGAAACAGGCCTAGAATTTAATATTAAAACTTCATACTCAACAAAACAAGTCAAATCTAAAGCTATTAGCCATAACCTAATTAAAAACAATGATAAACTTAATAACAAAAATAGACTAAAATAACATAAGCAAATATTAATAATTATTCAAAGTACAATTGTACATCTTTGACTCCACAAATCAATATTTTAGTTAAACTATTCAAATACACCCACAAACATAGCAATTCCCCCTTCAAAATTAATACATTTAAGGGTAACCAATGTAAAAGTAAAAGTAAATATTCCCGAAACCCACCTATATTAAAAGGCATTAAACCTATATAAATCTTGCCATGCTGTCTATAGGCATAAAGATACAAAGAATAGGCAGCCCCTATAAAAGATAACATTATTAAAACAGCTATGTTTAATGTTTCATAACTAAGAACTCTATTAATTAACATAATTTCCCCTATTAAATTCAAAGAAGGGGGAGCTGCTATATTCGAAGAAACAAATAAAAACCATCATAAAGAAAGACTAGGCATAATATTAATCAACCCCTTATTTAAGTATAGACTCCGCCTTCCAATACGTTCATAATTCAAATTAGCTAAACAGAAAAGTCCAGATGAACATAGCCCATGGGCAATCATTATTATTAAAGCCCCTCTTATCCCTCAATATCTCATTGTTAAAATACCTCTTACTGCTATTCCTATATGAGCAACAGAAGAATAAGCAATCAATGACTTTATATCTCTTTGACGTAAGCAAATCAAAGAAACAATCAAACCTCCAATCAAACTTAAACCAATGAAAAACCAATTGATTTTTAAACCAACAGTTAAAAACACTATCATTATCCGTATTAACCCGTATCCTCCAAGCTTAAGTATAATCCCAGCCAAAATCATTGAACCTGACACTGGGGCTTCAACATGAGCTTTTGGTAGCCATAAGTGAACAAAAAACAAAGGCACCTTTACATAAAAAACTATATTTATGCACAAATACAGTAAAACTTCATCTAGCTGTTTGTCTATATTATAAAATTCTAAAGTCCCATATTTAGTATAGTAAAAAAAGATAGCCAATATTATAGGTAAAGAAGCCAATATAGTATAAAACAATAAATAAATGCCAGCTTGGAGTCGTTCAGGTTGATACCCTCATCCTAGGATCAACATTAAAGTAGGGATTAAACTAACTTCAAAGAAAATATAAAACATAAATAAGTTCATTGCCCCAAAAGCTAACAATAAAGAACCTATTAATACAATCAAAACAAAAAGAAATATTTGACTCCAAAACTTAGTCAAATAGATTTTACCTCTAGCCATTATTATTAAAGAACAAATTCAAAATCTTAGTAAAATTATTAAATAAGAAACAAGATCGACACCAAAACAATAGGAAATATATATATATATATAATTAAATCTAAACCTTAATATAAACATGAAAGAAACAAACAATATAGCAAATTGTATTAACCAAAAATAATTTAAAAACCCTAAAGGTATCATTATAAACAAAACAAATAGAAACTTTATCATAACAAATTAAAACCCTGGAAGTAGTCATTCCCATGAGAACGAATCATTGACACTAGGACTGATAACCCCAGAGCCCCTTCACAAACTCTAAACGTTAGAAAAATCATAGAAAAGAAATAATCATTTCCTAACAAACTTAAATAAGAAAACGTATTCAAATATAAAGCAAGAACTATAAACTCAATTCTTAATAAAATTAAAAGTAGATGTTTACGTATCAACCTAAATATGACAAAACCACAAAAAAACATTAGCAATGCCAAATACGAATATATTATCATTAGTTTTAATAATTTAAATAAAAATACTGGTCTTGTAAACCAAAAATAAGTTCAACTTTTAAAACATCAGGAAAAGAGAAACCTCTATCTTTAATCTCCAAAATTAATATTCTTAAATAAACTATCTCCTGAAATTATATTTGTTATTTTAAACCTTTCATTCTCTATTCTATTTATATTTCTTTCGCATCCGCTATCTTTAGGTTTAACCCTAATCATTCAAACTTCCATTATCAGATTAATGACAGGAAAAATATGCTTTAACTTTTGATTCTCTTACATTCTATTTCTCATTATAATCGGGGGAATATTAATCCTGTTTATCTACATAACCAGAATCGCCTCAAATGAAAAATTCAGCTTTAATCCTAAACTAACTATTTTAATTATAATTATAATCACACTATTAACCATTTGAACATTTTCTTATTCTAATTTAGATACTATAATTAATAACGATATAATTAATTACAATAAAAATTTACTTAATATTTCAATGATTAAATACACTTATATTCCAATAAACATCGTTCTAACCTTTATAATCATCTATCTTTTTATTACCCTGATTGCCGTAGTAAAAATTATTAATACAAAACTAGGACCTTTACGACCAAAAAACTAATGAAAATACCTATTCGAAAGAAATCCCCAGCAATTAAAATCATTAATAATGCTCTTATTGATTTACCTGCCCCTTCAAATATTAGTCTTCTATGAAATTTTGGCTCTTTATTAGGCCTTTGTTTAGCTATTCAAATCATAACCGGTGTATTCCTTGCAATACACTATTGCCCAAATATTGACTTAGCATTTAACAGTGTAGTTCACATCTGTCGGGATGTCAATTACGGATGGCTGCTTCGTACACTTCATGCAAATGGTGCTTCTTTCTTCTTCATTAATATTTATGCTCATATTGGTCGAGGAATTTACTATAGTTCTTATAACTTAATTCATACTTGAATAGTAGGGGTTATTATTCTATTCCTAGTTATAGCAACTGCCTTCTTAGGGTATGTTCTCCCCTGAGGGCAAATGTCATTCTGAGGGGCCACTGTAATTACCAACCTAGTTTCAGCCATTCCATATCTAGGAACTTCTATTGTACAATGAATTTGAGGGGGATTTGCTGTTGACAATGCAACCCTTACCCGATTCTTTACTTTCCATTTCCTATTCCCATTCATTGTAACAGCCCTAGTAATAATTCATTTCCTTTTCCTACATCAAACTGGTTCTAATAACCCTTTAGGTACTAACAGAAACATAGACAAAATCCCTTTTCACCCATACTTTACATTTAAGGACTTATTAGGATTCATTATTATATCAACTCTTCTAATTATCCTATCACTCTGACACCCTTACCTTCTTGGAGACCCCGACAATTTTACCCCTGCTAATCCACTTGTTACCCCTGTCCATATCCAGCCAGAATGATATTTCCTATTTGCTTATGCTATCTTGCGGTCAATCCCTAATAAACTAGGAGGAGTCATCGCCTTAGTAATAAGAATCGCAATCTTATTTATCCTGCCATTTACTAACAAAAAAAACTTTATAAGAAACCAGTTCTACCCAATTAATAAAATCCTATTCTGAATGATAGTAACCACAGTAATTCTATTAACTTGAATTGGGGCCCGCCCAGTTGAAGATCCTTATATTTTAACTGGACAAATCTTAACAATTTCCTATTTCCTTTATTACATTATTAATCCTATCACATTCAACTTATGAGACAACTTAATTTACCAATAACTAATGAACTTGTAAAAGTATATATTTTGAAAGTATAAAAAAGAGACACTAATTCTCTATTAGTTTTTACTAAATTTTATTAACTATAATAAAAAGATGAAAATCATCATCTTAAAGCTAAAAAAAAATAGCAAGTAATTTAAAGAACACGGAAGAAACCTCTTCCAAGCTAAATACATAAGCTTATCATAACGGAAACGAGGCAAAGTCCCACGAACTCAAATCCATAAAAATGATACAAAAGTTAACTTTAAAAAAAACATAAAAGAATACAGGTCTCCTCCAAGAAACAACAACACACAAATTATCCTTATAAATAAAATACTTCTATACTCAGCCAAGAAAATTAAAGCAAATCCCCCTCTTCTGTACTCAATATTAAAGCCAGAAACTAACTCAGACTCCCCCTCCGCAAAATCAAATGGAGTTCGATTGGTTTCCGCTAGCCCTGAAATTACTCATATAAAAGCTAAGGGAAATACCAGAAAGAAAAGTCAAATAAATTTCTGTACCATCATAAAATCAATTAAATTTATTCTTAATACTAAAAAGATAAAAGATATAAAAATTAAAGCTAGCCTAACCTCATAAGAAACTACCTGAGCAACAGAACGTAAACTTCCTAATAGAGAATAACTGGAATTAGAAGATCAACCCGCCAATATAACTGTATAAACAGACACACTAGAAATTCTAAGAAAAAACAAAATAGACAAATCAAACCTTATAATTATAGTAACAAATGGTATTGCTATTCATAACAAAAGTCTAATAAACAAATTAATCATAGGAGAAAAGTAATAAATATTCAAATTAGACATTAAAGGGAAAGTCTGCTCCTTAGAAAATAACTTGATTGCATCTCTGAAAGGCTGTAAAATTCCTATAAACCCTACCTTATTGGGTCCTTTACGAATCTGAATATAGCCAAGAACCTTACGTTCTAGCAAAGTCAAAAAAGCTACTCCTACCAAAACACATACAATTAAAACTAATAAAGAAACAAATAATAAAAACAAATCAAATAAATAAATTGTTACTTGTAATACAATTACTTATATAAATTCTAAATTTATTGCACTATTCTGCCAAAATAACAATTCTATTCAAACATAAAAATTATCATTCAAATACCTGGTCCTTTCGTACTAAAATATTTTAACTATAAAAGATAGAAACCAACCTGGCTCACGCCGGTTTAAACTCAGATCATGTAAAGTTTTAAGAGTCGAACAGACTCAAAATTCAAGCTTCTGCACCAGAATTTAACTTTAATCCAACATCGAGGTCGCAATCCCTTTTATTGATTTGGGCTCTACAAAAAGATTACGCTGTTATCCCTAAGGTAATTTGTTCTTATAATCCAAACGTCAGGATCAATTATTCATAAATCAATGTATTAATATAAAGAAGTTTAACAAATTCTTATGTCACCCCAACCAAATAAATCAAGTATTAATCACAATTAAAACCTTAAACAACTAAAACCTGCATTTATTAAACTCTATAGGGTCTTCTCGTCTTTTTATCAAATTTAAGCTTTTTGACTTAAAAATAAAATTCAATGAAAATTAAAGTGAGACAGCTTCTTCCTCATCCAGCCCTTCATTCCAGCTTCCAATTAAAAAACTAATGATTATGCTACCTTTGCACAGTCAAAATACTGCGGCTATTTAAATTAATCATGGAGCAGGCTAAACCTTAAATTATTAACAAAAAGACATGTTTTTATTAAACAGGTGAAAAGTCAATTTGCCGAGTTCCTTACTCTAACCTTTTATACTACATTTCCTATACATTATAATTTACTAATTTTAACATTATACCCAATCCTTAAAAATTAAAGAACCTTGCCTAATAAAACATTTAAATGAAATATAAATAATTAATCTAAAACAGATAATTACAACATATTAATTAAAAATGAAAAATTCTAATCCTATTTTCTATTTAAACTTCCTATCATTATAAAATTTTAACCTAAAGCTCGTCCCTTAGGTTATTCCTACCTTTTACCATTTAAATATAAACTAATCCAAATGGTTAAAAATAGCAAATTAAATTTATTTCTTAGGCAACTAGATATATTATAAAACGAATAACGTTTCGCTTCAATTTGTATATTAATGATAGTTATGCTACAATAACTCTAATATCCAAATAACTCTTTATAATTCGAGAAACTTATATAGATAACTTTTTTTAGTAAACCCTGACACCCAAGGTACAGAAAACTAATCCTTCTTATTTAAACTTTTAAATGTTCTATCACTATACTTTCAACTATAAATAAAACTGATTGGTTCTTTCACAATAATTAAACCCATGATATTTCAATTAAAACTAACTAACTAAAAACCCAATTAAATTATTAAGTTCAACCTAAACTGATTTTAACAGTTTTCATTTTAATGTAAATAAAATACTTACAACAAGCTCTAGATTGAATTCCAGACTCATTTTCCAATAAGTCTACTTTGTTACGACTTATTTCACTTTAAATGAAAGCGACGGGCAATATGTGCATATTCTAGAGCATAGTCATTTTAAATAAATGTATAAAATTACTTTCAAATCCAATTTATCTAGACTTTTCAAGTTCAAAAACCAACTATATTTACAATGTAACCCATTTTAACTTTAAAATCAACTGCACCTTGATCTGAATTCTCTTATGATTATACCAATTGAACATTTTTATCCTCATAGAATATTCAAGCTACGACGATATACAAATTTATATTTAAAGTAAAACTTATCGTGGATTATCAATCAAAAAACAGGTTCCTCTGAATAGGTTAAAATACCGCCAAATTTTTTAATTTTAAAGATTATAACTATTAGTAATTTTAACTGAAAAATCAATCTTCTAATAATAGGGTATCTAATCCTAGTTTATACTGAAATTTACTAGCTTCAAAAACACTTTATTAATTTAAACTAAACTTAAAATTTCACTTAAAAAGTTTAATAATAACCTAAAATGTTATAAATTTAACTAAATTAAATAAGTTTAACCCACACAATTTGTATAACCGCAACTGCTGGCACAAATTTAGTTTGTATTATAATAAATTTCTAAGGCTAAATTACTTTAATACTTAATATTCAATACTGCTTATCTCTAGGACTTTCTAACTTCTAGTTTCTCAATGAATCACATATACATAAATTATACAGTTAAACCCTAAGCCAAAATAAAACTTTTCAACCACCTGCACCAACATAATCTACTAAAATTTTGAATACTCCCCCCTACAATAAAAAAAAAATCACTGGAAAACCCAAGCAATATAATTCTACCCCCATAGAATTGTTTGCCCCGAAAAAATTGACAGAAAACCCCCATCTTCCGTCACCCCCCGATTAAATAAGTTTCCTTGAGATTACTACCTTAACTTAACAAGACTTTCCTTGTTTAAAATAAAACTTTTCGGTCAACCCTTCTCGCCTAATCTACATATTATTTTATAATAAAAAATTCAATGTTATTGACTCCTTAATGAAATCTCAATATTTAAGATAATTATATAAAAAATCAAGTTATTCTTATATATTAAGTTTAAAATTTATATATTAATTAATCAAATGATATTTTAATTTATAATAATTAAAGATCTGGATCTAAAAAAGGTATAATAATTGTATTTACATAGGTTTTTTTTTTTTTTTATAAATAATATATTTATTATATATTAATAAATATCTTAAAATTTAATAGCTAATTATTAATTTATTCTATAATACTATATATATATAAATTAATAATGATTATATATTAATAAGATTTTAATATTATAATATACATATAATATTTCAGAATATAAAAGAGTTATATATTAAATTATAATAGTTTACTAAATAATAAAGCAATTAATAATCAGATTAGCATTAATTATAAATTATATTTTTCCTAATATGTATTTATTAATTATATTAGAAAATTGTATATTTATAGGTTCGTATTAATTTATAGACCTTTTAATTATTAATTTATATTTGTATATATATATATATATTATTTATATATTAATATACTAGCTATTATATTATTATTAATATTATATTTATTAATAAATAGACAGTTAATAGATATTACATTAAACTTTAATTGAGTGAAAAAAATAAGAAAAAGTGCCCAAAAAATTACATTTTTCACGCGGACCATTTTTTAGCTGCAAATGAAAATCCCGTCACTACACCCCCCCCAAAATAATTTGGTTGAATTTCTCTATGGCCGAAACCGTGAAAAAAGAGTTCTGTTACCCCCAACACTGAGATTTTCAGTTAAAACTAAATTGTGTAGATTACAAAAAAGGATTTCTAAAGAAAGTTTT